GCAGGAGTTGAAACTGCGGAGGTTAAGAAGTTGCAGCCTTCCAAGTAGGAACTGGCTAATCCATGGGTATACCATGATGTTACAAAGGTTGTACCTGTGAACCAACCTCCTAAAGCAAAATAGGAACAAGGAAAGAGCAAGAGACCGGACCAACCTACAAAAACGAAACGATCCCTGCGTAGCCAGTCATCCATAATATCAAATAAATCATTTTTGTCTTTGGTCAATTTACCAAGGGCAATAGTCATTTGATCCTCCTATTCACAACCAATTAAACCATGTCCGAACACCTTCGCTTTTCGGTGCTTACGAGTCTTTCATTGATATGATTTCTCGTACACTACACTTTCCAGTGCGTTGTTTCGAATAAAAAAAAATGTGATGGGTCCTACTTATAATTGAGGCTTAGTATACATATGTATATATAATATATTAGTATATATGTATATATAATATAGTGATGACTCATTCATTATAATTATAGAATATTATTCTAATTTAATACATATAATTTTTCATATATTTCATATAATATATAATAATATATATATATATAAATATATATATAAATTATAAATATATAAATTATAAATGTTTTTTTCTTTTATATTTTATTTTTGTTGAAAGGTTAAAATAAATTCTAGTTTAAAAAGAAATTAAAGTAAAAAATTTAATTGTAAATCGATCGATTCTTGTGGAGTCAAATGAAATCAATATACTGTTCAAATTTTATCTCTATCGAATTTATCAGATATCAGATATCAGAATAGTAGATAGAGTCATGATTCAATAGATCAGATCCACTCACTTTTTTGAGTTTTTCTATTTTCTAATCGGTATAAAAATGATTGATTTGATGAGACAAAAAAGGGAATTTGATCCATTCAAGAGATGACTTAATCATGATTTTTTAATCTAATGATTAAAGATTCAATTTTTTTTTCCAAAGAATAAACGATTGACTTTTTATAAAAAAAAACCTTATCAGATTATAAAAAAAAAGCCCCTTATCGGATTTGAACCGATGACTTACGCCTTACCATGGCGTTACTCTACCACTGAGTTAAAAGGGCTTCTAATTCATTATGCGGATGAAGTCATATACAAAAAAAGAAAGTACATACAGTTTTAGAAAGCAATTTTTTATTGACTCAGCGAGTTTAGGGTAAAAAAAAGGTTCTATTCTATTTTTTTTATCCAATCTACTAATAACTAAATACATTGGATTGTTTCATTCAGGATCAACTCTCATTTTGCTCTTTGAGTGACTCCAAAAAGAATGAAATGAACTTTGAATTGAAACATGTACCAATTCAACATCTTTACAATGGGTGAAGAAAGTAGTAAAACTGGCTGTATGTTTTTGTTTTTTGGATAAAAATATTCTCTAACGAATACTTGTTTTCTTTTAGAAGTCATTTTCATATATTCAAACAAAAATAAAGAAATAGAATCAAAAAAAAAACAAAATGATATGAAATCATGAATAAAAAGATCCAAAGGATCTACTAGCCATACCGACCATATAATCAATATTGACAATTTCAAAAAACTGTTCAATATGCTAGCATAGGTTCATGGCGGTCGGATAAGTATGCCCCCATCGTCTAGTGGTTCAGGACATCTCTCTTTCAAGGAGGCAGCGGGGATTCAACTTCCCCTGGGGGTACTGGGTACTACGAAAGGAAGTGATCATAGGTTTATAAGCCTCAAAAAGATTGATTATTCCTTCTGGGTCGATGCCCGAGCGGTTAATGGGGACGGACTGTAAATTCGTTGGCAATAGTCTACGCTGGTTCAAATCCAGCTCGACCCAATAATCATTCGATGATCTATCAGATGACTCTCCTTTCTTTTTTTCTTTCAAAACCTGATACAAAAAAAAATGAAAAAATTTCTTTTATCTATTTTTGCTCTATTATTTATTGTATTGTTCACACAAATTCCTAATATTGTTAATTATCCCCATGAATAAAATGGGGATCTGTAAGTATAAACTTCAAGTCAAATAAAGTAAAAATAAAAAAAAAAAAGATATTTTATCATTAATAATTGTCATTTTCAAAAATAAGATCAATTAAGCAATAAGAAAAGATAAGACCAGTATATTAAAAGATTCCCTGTCGTTGTTCTCACTAATAAAGTAATAACCACGTGAATAAACAAGATTCATTTTCTCCTTCTCTCTTACACCATGTCAATTTGAACAACTCAATAGACAAGTTTGAATGAAATCATAATAAGAGTATGTAAAAAAGAATAGACTTGGGATTGTAGTTCAATTGGTCAGAGCACCGCCCTGTCAAGGCGGAAGCTGCGGGTTCGAGCCCCGTCAGTCCCGACGAATCCAATCAAGAAATAATCAAGTCATCTTTCATTTTCTGTGAAAAAAGCCAAAGGGCATCGGGGATCTTATTTTTTTTTTTTTTTCTCATTAAAAAAAAATACAAAACTGGGAATGATTTCATTCCCTCTGATCATTTTAAGTTTTTAAATATGCGTCCAAAGAAGTAAAGTAAGTAAAGGTGGTTGGATGATACTTAATCGCATCAGATGATTGTAAAATAGAGACAGTTGTGGAAAAATGGAAAAGAATCAATAAGGAATTCTTGATTGGATCGGGAAAAATACAATAAAAATTATTTTTACATGGATAAAAGATCTTTATGACTTCACTTATAAGTATAAGTAATCTTATAAGTATAAGTAATATAATTCCATTCTCGACGATGAATCGATTAGATAGGCTATCAGATCTTGGAAATTCATTATACTGATTCGATTCAATATCAGTTCTAAGGGATTCAATCCCGAGTTATTTTTATATTGCGAAGTATAAAACGATTCAATTATGGAAGTAAATATTCTCGCATTTATTGCTACTGCACTGTTCATTCTAGTTCCGACTTCTTTTTTACTTATCATTTACGTCAAAACGGTCAGTCAACAAAATAATAAATTGGAATGAAAGTTTACTTATTAGTTCTTTTTAAGGATTCAAGAAAAAAAAGATTACAATGCCTCGTTTTAAAAAAGGTACGGGGTGGACTAGAATCTGCACTTTTATGAGATCATAAGTATGGTAGGTAGAAAGAAAGATATAAACGATTTATTTATACCATATGTTCTTCTATTAATGATTAATGAATGTTAAATGTGATTAGAATATGATAAAGGAATAAATAATAAAATACATAAATAAAAAAACGTTTTCTACATTTACAAGTCCACTAGAATCCAATGGCATTTCAACCAAATATCGCTTTTTGAAATGCCATTGGATTTATAAAAGAACGTTTTGCGGAACGTTCTAGAAATTCATTTTGATTTATCAAATCAATTTTTTTAATTTTTTTTAGTTGTACTTCTAGAGTCCATTTCTCCCCCATACAACAAGTGAAAGAGTAAATGTAAAAACTGCCATTAAAGCAGCCCAAGCGAAACTGACTATATCCATGTGAATGTATATGTCTCCGATTAAAGCAGCCCAAGTGAAACTGACTATATCCATGTGAATGTATATGTCTCCAATTTGTTCTATTATGTATTATGAATATGAAGAGAATCTTCCATTCATTATATATTCCATTCATTATATATTTAATATTCAAAATTTTGAATATTAAATGGAAGAAATATAATGGAAGAAATATAAAAGAGTCAAAAAAGATTATTTAGCTAACATACAATTTTTTTTTATAAGAAAATATAAAAAAATCCGCTTATAAAAAGCAAGTGCCTATATAATTTTGGATAGTTTAATCGGCGGTATAGTTGCAGTAGAACACAAAAAAAGATACAGTGAGACATACATCCTTTCAATAAATATCAAGTAAAAGAAAGGTTTTTTTTACTAAAACTAAAAAGAAAATAACATAGCATTATTCAATAATCATTAATCAAACCGATTCTTTCTTTTTTATATCATTCTATCAAAACCCAGTCAGTAAACACTAACGAAATTAGTCAAAGAGAATAGTCACCCTAACTTACTTAATTCTTTCTTTGAATCAAGGTGAACCTTATTCTATTTTACTTTTACTTTATTTTATCTTGTTTTAGGGTTTAGAAAGTTTAGAGAATACCCCTTAGCATAATGCAAGTAACAATTTTTTGTGCTTCTATATCTAGTCTAGTTTTGATTCATTCAGCGAATTCTATCAGCACAACAGAATAGGGGATTCTTATATTCTTTTGTTGATAAGGCGACACCCGGATTTGAACTGGGGAAAAAGGATTTGCAGTCCCCCGCCTTTAACCACTCGGCCATGTCGCCAAAAGGATCAAAATATAGAACTATTTCCCTAGGGGTAGGGGCTTCATTCAATTTTCTTTTCTTGTTGTACTTGTATTGTGTAAATCCTATTTTTCTTAATCATCCCCTTATTCAAAAAAATCTACTTTTTGATGGTATTTTGGATATCCTATACAAAACTCCATCAGTCTAAGTGTAAGAATTCTGTTGTTTCTAGGAATTTGTTTTATCATTTATGATTTGTATCTGTATGTTGCGAGTTCCAATGCAAATTTCAATTGGGGTTGAAAATGAACTTTATTTTTTTCTCCGTTCATTCATATGTATAGTCTCTAGGGAGTTGAGTAAAATTTCATGTAATTCTGTAAGAATATAAATTCCATCGTTACTAGATCGATTCATAATTCATATGAGTTGAGGAAACATCACATCACCCATACTCAAATGGTATTTTTTATAAAAATGGTAAAATAAATGCTCCGGGATGGAAATGAGGGAATGTCTACAATACCTGGATTGAATCAGATACAATTGGAAGGATTTTGTAGGTTCATGGATCTGGGCTTGACAGAAGAACTTTATAAGTTTCCAAAAATTGAAGATACAGATCAAGAATTTGAATTTCAATTATTTGTGGAAACATGTCAATTAGTAGAATCGTCAATCAAAGAACGAGATGCTGTGTATGAATCACTCACATATTCTTCTGATTTATATGTATCCGCGGGATTCATTTGGAAACCCAGTGATATGCAAGAACAAACCATTTTGATTGGAAAAATTCCTATAATGAATTCCTTGGGAACTTTTATAGTCAATGGAATATATAGAATTGTGATCAATCAAATATTGCAAAGCCCCGGTATTTATTACCGGTCAGAATTGGATCATAACGGGATTTTGGTCTATACCGCTACCATAATATCAGATTGGGGAGGACGATCAGAATTAGAGATTGATAAAAAAGAAAGGATATGGGTTCGTGTGAGTAGGAAACAGAAAATTTCAATTCTAGTTCTATCATCAGCTATGGGTTCACATCTAAGAGAAATTCTAGAGAATGTTTGCTACCCTGAAATTTTCTTGTCTTTCCTGAATGATAAGGAGAAAAAAAAAATTAGGTCCAAAGAAAATTCTATTTTGGAATTTTATCAAAAATTTGCTTGTATCGGTAGGGATCCGGCATTTTATGAATCCTTATGTAAGGAATTACAAAAAAAATTCTTTCAACAAAAATGTGAATTGGGAAGGATTGGTCGACGAAATATGAATCGTAGACTGAACCTTCACATACCTAATAACTATCTATTTTTATTACCGCGAGATATATTGGCAGCTGCGGATCATTTGATTGGAATGAAATTTGGAATGGGTACACTTGACGATATGAATCATTTGAAAAATAAACGTATTCGTTCTGTAGCGGATCTTTTACAAGATCAATTTGGATTGGCCCTGGTTCGTTTAGAAAATGTGGTTCGAGGTACTATATGTAGATCCATTAGGCAGCATAAATGGATACCAACCCCCCAGAATTTGGTAACTTCAACCTCATTCACAACCACTTATGAATCCTTTTTCGGCTTACACCCATTATCTCAAGTTTTGGATCGAACGAATCCATTGACACAAATAGTTCATGGGAGAAAATCGAGTTATTTGGGACCTGGAGGATTGACAGGACGAACTGCTAGTTTTCAAATACGAGATATACATCCTAGTCACTACGGACGTATTTGTCCAATTGACACGTCTGAAGGAATCCATGTTGGACTGATTGGATCTTTAGCAATTTATGCGAGGATGGGTCATTGGGGGTCTCTAGAAAACCCATTTTATGATATTTATGAGAGATCAAAAATACGGATGCTTTATTTATCACCAAGTATAGATGACTACTATATTGTAGCGACAGGCAATTCTTTAGCATTGAATCAGGGTATTCAGGAAGAACAGGTTGTTCCAGCTCGATACCGTCAAGAATTCCTTACTATTGCGTGGGAACAGGTTCACCTTCGAAGTATTTTTTCCTCCCAATCTTTTTCTATTGGAGCTTCTCTCATTCCTTTTATCGAGCATAATGATGCAAATCGGTCTTTAATGAGTTCGAATATGCAACGTCAAGCAGTTCCACTTTCTCGGTCCGAGAAGTGCATTGTTGGAACTGGATTGGAACGCCAAGCAGCTCTCGATTCAGGGGTTACTGCTATCGCTAAACACAGTGGAAAGATCATTGAAACCAATCAAATCCATTTATTGGGCAACGGAGAGTCTTTTCATATTCCATTAGTTATATATCAACGTTCCAACAAAAATACTTGTATGCATCAAAAGTCACAAGTTTGGCAGGATGCATGCATTAAAAAGGGACAAATTTTAGCTGATGGTGCCGCTACAGTTGGTGGCGAACTCGCTTTGGGTAAAAACATATTAGTCACTTATATGCCATGGGAGGGTTATAATTTTGAAGATGCAGTACTCATTAGCGAACGCTTGGTATATGAGGATATTTATACTTCTTTTCACCTACGGAAATATGAAATTCAGACTCATGTGACAAGCCGAGGTCCTGAAAGGATCACTAATGAAATACCGCATTTTGAAGCCCATTTACTTCGCAATTTAGACAAAAATGGAATTGTTATGCTGGGATCTTGGGTAGAGGATGGTGATATTTTAGTAGGTAAATTAACGCCGCAGATAACGAAAGATTCGTCTTATGCCCCGGAAGATAGATTATTACGAGCGATACTAGGTATTCAAGAATCCACTTCAAAAGAAACTTGTCTAAAACTACCTATTGGTAGTAGAGGTCGAGTTATTGATGTGAGATGGATCCGGAAAATGAGGTCTTATAGTGACAATCCAGAAACAATTTGTGTATATATTTCACAGAAACGAAAAATAAAAGTTGGTGATAAAGTGGCTGGAAGACATGGAAATAAAGGTATCATTTCAAAAATTTTGTCTAGACAAGATATGCCTTATTTTCAAGATGGAAGACCTGTTGATATGGTTTTCAATCCATTAGGAGTACCTTCAAGAATGAATGTAGGACAAATTTTCGAATGCTCACTTGGGTTAGCAGGGGGTCTACTAGACAGACATTATCGAATTGGAGCTTTTGATGAGAGATATGAACAGGAGGCTTCGCGAAAACTAGTATTTTCTGAATTATATTCTGCCAGTAATACAACTTCAAATCCATGGGTATTGGAACCCGAGTATCCGGGAAAAAGTAGACTCTTTGATGGAAGAACTGGAGATACTTTTGAAAAACCTGTTCTAATAGGAAAGCCTTATATTTTTAAATTAATTCATCAAGTGGATGATAAAATACATGGTCGTTCCAGTGGACATTACGCACTTGTTACACAGCAACCACTTAGAGGAAGGGCTAAGCAGGGGGGGCAGCGGGTAGGCGAAATGGAGGTTTGGGCTCTAGAGGGATTTGGGGTTGCTCATATTTTACAAGAAATTCTTACTTATAAATCGGACCATATGAGTGCCCGTCAGGAGGTACTTGGTACCACGATCATTGGAAGAACAATCTCATCCCCTGAGGATGCTTCAGAATCTTTTCGATTGCTCGTTCGAGAACTACGATCTTTGGCTCTGGAACTGAATCATTTCCTTGTATCTGAAACGAACTTCCAGATTCATAGGAAGGAAGTTTAATCGGAATAAATTATAATTTGGATTCTATGATTGATCGGTATAAATATCAACAACTTCAAATTGGATCGGTTTCTCCTCAAAAAATAATTTTTTGGGCCAAAAAAATCCTACCTAATGGCGAGATAGTTGGAGAGGTGACAAAACCCTATACTTATCATTACAAAACTAATAAACCGGAAAAAGATGGATTATTTTGTGAAAGAATTTTTGGGCCTATAAAAAGTGGAATTTGTTATTGTGGAAATTATGGAAAAATCGGAGATGAAAAAGAAGACCGAAAATTTTGTGAAAAATGCGGAGTCCGTTTTGTCGATTCTCGAATACGAAGATATCAAATGGGATACATCAAACTGGCATGCCCAGTCACTCATGTGTGGTATTTGAAACGTCTTCCTAGTTATGTCGCGAATCTTTTAGATCAACCTCTTAAAGAATTAGAAGGTCTAGTATACTGCGATGTGTGATTTGATCGAAATAAAAATTTTACAGATTCAAAATGAGAAACTGTCATCCCATTCCATCGAATCAAAAGGGGATGCCCCGAATCTGACATGTGTTTTGGAGAGGAATAACATGAAGCTCAGAATTGGGGGTATTCCACAAGGTACTCCCAAGTAAAAGGGAGATGATCTATGGTCGACTCCATACCAAATAAAAAAAATTTCTAGATGAATATCATCCGTCCCTCGTTAAAAAAAAAAAAAATTTATTTTTTTATTTTGTGGAATGAAAAACCTATTCCTTCAAAAAATTCTGTTTATTCCAAGTAAACAAATGTCATCATATTTTTTTTTGCAACAAGGTCTATACATCGCATATAGGCTTTTCTATAGGGTATAAGGATCTAGCATTTCGAGGCGAAGTATTGGGACCTAAAAGATACAAAAAATGTAACAATACATAAACAGGGCAATCCCTGAATTCCAAGAAGGGACCCCTTTTTTTTAAGGGAATTCACATTCTATTTGAAGGGAAGTAGACTACTCAAGAATTTGACATTCTCCTATTCTTGAATAAAAAATTCTCGACTAGAAGAGAATGTTGCTTGGTCTTCTGATTACTGGGGTAACTTGAGTAAGGAATAGACCTTTGCTTTTTGGGTTTTGATAGAAATTGAAATAAATATAACCTTTTTTTATTGTTGGTTACACTACTTGAGCCGGATGAGAGGAAACTTTCACATCCGATTTTGAAGGGGGGGATCTATTATAGATCAGAACCTATCCTCATTTTTATTTTGCTAGACCTATAGTTAAAAAACCAACTTTCTTACGATTACGAGGTTCATTTGAATATGAAATCCAATCCTGGAAATACAGCATACCGATTTTTTTTACTACCCAAGGGTTCGATATATTTCGAAATCGGGAAATCTCTACTGGAGCAGGTGCTATCCGAGAACAATTAGCCGATCTGGATTTGCGAATCATTATAGATGATTCATTGGTCGAATGGAAAGATTTAGGAAAAGAGGGGTGCCCCAGGGGTCATAAAGATTGGGAAGATAGAAAGATTGGAAGAAGAAAGGATTTTTTGGTTAGACGGATTGAATTAGCTAAATCTTTGATTCGAGCCAATGTCGAACCAGAATGGATGATTTTATGTCTATTACCAGTTCTTCCTCCCGAGCTGAGACCCATCATTCAGATAGATGGGGGTAAACTAATGAGCTCGGATATTAATGAACTATATAGAAGAGTTATCTATCGGAACAATACTCTTACGGATCTATTAACAACAAGTAGATTTATACCAGGTGAATTAGTCATGTGTCAGGAGAAGTTGGTACAAGAAGCCGTTGATACACTTCTTGATAATGGAATCCGTGGACAGCGGGACGGTCATACTCAAGTTTATAAGTCGTTTTCAGATGTAATTGCAGGCAAAGAGGGAAGATTTCGTGACACTTTGCTTGGTAAACGGGTGGATTATTCGGGACGTTCCGTCATTATCGTGGGCCCCTCACTTTCATTACATCGATGTGGATTACCTCGAGAAATTGCAATTGAGCTTTTCCAGATATTTGTCATTCGTGTTCTAATTAGACAACATCTTGCTTCGAACATAGGAGTGGCTAAGAGTAAAATTCGGGAAAAAGAACCCATTGTATGGGAAATACTTCAGGAAGTTATGCACGGGCATCCTGTATTGTTGAATAGAGCCCCTACTCTGCATAGATTAGGCATACAGGCTTTCCAACCCATTTTAGTGGAAGGACGTGCTATTTGTTTACATCCTTTAGTTTGTAAGGGATTCAATGCCGATTTTGATGGGGATCAAATGGCTGTTCATGTACCTTTATCTTTAGAAGCTCAAGCAGAGGCTCGTTTACTTATGTTTTCTCATATAAATCTCTTGTCCCCAGCAATAGGTGATCCCATTTCCGTACCAACTCAAGATATGCTTATTGGACTCTATGTATTGACGATTGCAAGCCGAGGTATTTTTGCAAATCGATATAGTAGTCCATGTAATTGCAGAAACTTTCAAAATGAAATAATTGACGATCATCATTATGAGACATGTACAAAACCCCTTTTTTCTAATTCTTATGATGTCATTGGAGCTTTTCGGCAGAAAAAAATCCATTTTGATAGTATTTTGTGGCTTCGGTGGCGACTAGATCAACGCGTTATTGCTTCAAGAGAAGTTCCCATCGAAGTTCATTATGAATCTTTGGGTATCTATCATGAAATTCATGAGTACTATCTAAAAAAAGGAAATGTTCAAGAAAATCTTTGTATATACATTCGAACCACGGTTGGTCAGATTTATCTTTATCGAGAAATAGAAGAAGCCATACAAGGCTTTTCTCGGGCCTGTTCATATGGTACCTAATCTAGATATTTATCTAACTTTTTCTATGATGCTACCGGTGAGAATTCGTGTCTATCCGGTTCAAAAACTAGGATCATAATTCCTTACTTTTTACTTTATTTACTACGCGAATCAAGATGGAGAAAAGGAAGTTTTCCAATCACTAACTAAAATCATTGTGAAATCCTACTCATCCGCAGAAGGGAGTGCTTATGTCAGAATGGGGTGCCCCTTTGGTCTTTCACAATAAAAAAATAGATGGAACTGCCATGAAACGGCTAATTAGCAGATTCATAGAGCATTTTGGAATGGCATATACATCACACATCCTGGATCAAGTGAAGACTCTGGGTTTCCAGCAAGCTACTGCAATATCTATTTCATTAGGAATAGAAGATCTTTTAACAATACCATCGAAGGGATGGGTAGTCCAAGATGCTGAAAAACAAAGTTTCAGTTTGGAAAAACACCATCATTATGGGAATATACACGCACTCGAAAAATTACGTCAATCTATTGAGATATGGTATGCAACAAGTGAATTTTTGCGACAAGAAATGAATCCTAATTTTAGGATGAGTGATCCTTTTAATCCCGTCCATATAATGTCTTTTTCGGGAGCTAGAGGAAATGCATCTCAGGTACACCAATTAGTAGGTATGAGAGGATTAATGTCGGATCCACAAGGACAAATGATTGATTTACCCATTCAAAGCAATTTACGCGAAGGACTTTCTGTAACAGAATATATCATTTCTTGCTATGGAGCCCGAAAAGGAGTTGTGGATACAGCTGTACGAACATCAGATGCTGGATATCTCACGCGCAGACTTGTGGAAGTAGTTCAACACATGGTAGTACGTAGAACAGATTGTGGTACCATACAAGGTATTTCTTTGAGTCCCCGAAAAGGGATGCCGGAAATCAATTTTATCCAAACATCCATTGGTCGTATATTAGCAGATGATATCTATATGGATCAACGATGTATTGCCACTCGAAATCAAGATATTGGGATGAAACTTTTATATCGATTCATAACCTTTAGAGTAAAATCCATATCTCTTCGAACCCCCTTTACTTGTAGGGGTATGTCATGGATCTGTAGATTATGTTATGGCCGGAGTACTACTCATGGCGACCTGGTGGACTTAGGAGAAGCTGTAGGTATTCTTGCAGGTCAATCTATTGGAGAGCCGGGGACTCAACTAACATTAAGAACTTTTCATACCGGTGGAGTATTCACAGGGGATACTGCAGAACATGTAATACGAGCCTCCTCTAATGGAAAAATAACATTCAATGAGGATTGGATTCATCCCACACGTACACGTCATGGATATCCTGCTTTTGTATGTTACATCAACTTGTATGTACATATTGAGAGTCAAGAAGATATGACGACACATAACGTGAAGATTCCGCCTAAAAGCTTTCTTTTAGTTCAAAATGATCAATATGTCAAATCAGAACAGGCGATTGCTGAAATTCGCGCGGGAACATCAACTTTGAATTTGAAAGAGAGGGTTCAAAAACATATCTATTCTGACTCCGAGGGAGAAATGCATTGGAGTACCGATGTGTACCATGCACCTGAATTTACATATAGTGATGTTCATCTATTACCAAAAACAAGTCATTTATGGATATTATCAGGAAGTCCGTTGAACATAGACTTGGCTCTCTATAAGGATCAAGATAAAATGAAGGTTTCTTCTCGTTCTGTCGAACAAGGATCTCTTTTGAACCTTCCATTTACTAATGATAATGATCAAGTTAGAAACAAATTATTTCGTTCGGATTTTTCTGGTAAAAACAAACACAGGACTGATTATTCAGAACTCAATAGAATCAGATGCACGGATCGTTGTAATCTTCCTGTCATTCTACACAAAAATTCTGATTTATTGGCAAAGAGGCGACGAAAGAGATTCATCATTCCGTTCCAATGGATTATAGAAGGTGATAAAGAACTAATCCCCCTCTCGTGTATCTTAATTGATATACCTATCAATGGTATTTGCTGTAGAAAAAGTATTCTTTCTTATTTCGATGATCCTCAATACAAAATAAAAAGTTTGGTCATTACTAAATATGGGATAGAGGTGCATTCAATTGTTAAAAAAAAAGAAAATTTTGAGATTGAGTATCGAAGAGTCCAAAAATTTAGTCCAAAGTACCAAAAGAAAGTAGATCAATTTTTTTTCATTCCTGAGGAAGTGCATCTATTACCTGGATATTCTTCCATAATGGTACGGAACAATAGTCTCATTGGAGTCGGTACACGAATCGCTTTGAATACAAGAAGCCGGTCAGGTGGATGGGTCCGAGTGGATAGAAAAAAAAGGATTGAACTTCAAATATTTTCTGGAGAGATCCATTTTCCTGGAGAGAAAGATAAGATATGCTACCACAGCGGCATTTTGATACCACCAGGTGGAGGAATGGGAAAAAATTCCAAGGAATTCAAAAAATTGAAAAATTGGATCTATGTCCAACGGATTATACCTACAAAAAAAAGTTTTTTTTTTTTTTTTTTTGTTCGGCCCGTAGTCACATATGAAATAGCGGACGGTATCAATTTATCAACACATTTTCCACAGGATATTTTACGAGAAAGGGCTCATGTGCAACTTCAAGGTTTCAATTATATCTTTAGTAAAAAACAACCCATAACGTGGGAAATTTATGGCACAAGTCTTCCATTCGTTCGGATGTGTTTAGTGCTGAACCAAGACAAAAAAAGCTCTTCGAAAGAGGCTTATGCTTCTTTTGCTGAAGTAAGGACTAACGGTTTGATTCGGGATTTACTAAGAATTGACTTAGCGAAAGACCCCTTTTTTTCGTATACCGGAAAAAGGAATCATCCGTCAGGATGGATCTCTGAGAATGTATCAGATGGCACCAATATCAATCCATTTGATTCTAAGCCAACAATGAGGATTCAAGAATCCCTTAGCCAAAAAAAGAAAGGAACCATTCGTACGTTATTGAATAGAAAGAAAGAATGTCAATCTTTGATCATTTTGTCATCAGCCGATTTTTTTCGAATGGGTCCATTTGTCGGTGTCAAAAAATATCACAATGCAATAAAAGAATCATCAATAAAAAAAAAAGATTTCATTATTCCAATTAGGGATTCATTAGGTCCTTTTGGAATTGAACTTCTCGTTGTTCATTTGTATTCATTTGACTATTCTTTAATAACTCATAATCAGACCTTGGTAACTCACTATTTGCACCTTTACAATTTCAAACAGAGTTTTCAAGGACTAAAAAAATATTTTTTTATGGATGAAAATGGGATAATTTATAATCCCGATCCATGCAGTCACATCATTTTGAATCCATTCCATTTGAATTGGTATTTTCCCTATCAAAATTATTTTGAAGAGACATCCATCTATTGGCTTGGTCAGTTTATTTGTGAAAATGTATGGATAGCTAAAAACAGAACACTCAAATCGGGTCAAGTTCTAATTGTTCAAGTTCACTCTTTAGTAATAAGATCAGCTAAGTCTTATTTAGCCACTCCCGGATCAACTATTCGTGGCCATTATGGGTCTATCCTGTACGAAGGAAACACATTAGTCACATTTATATATAAAAAATCAAAATCTGGTGATATCACGCAGGGTCTCCCAAAAGTGGAACACGTACTAGAAGTTCGCTCGATTAATTCCATATCGAGGAACCTAGAATCAAGGGTGAAGAGTTGGAATGAACGTATAACAAGAATTCTTGGAAATCCTTGGGTTTTCTTGATTAGTGCTGAGCTAACTATTGTGCAAAGTCGTATTTATTTGGTGAATAAGATCCAAAGTCTTTATCAATCCCAGGGAGTGCAAATTCATACTAAACATATAGAAATGATTGTACGTCAAATAACATCAAAAGTTTTGGTTTCAGAAGATGGAATGTCTCATGTTTTTTTACCCGGGGAACTTATTGGATTTTTACGAGCGGAACGAACGGGGCGTGCTTTGGAAGAAGTGATCTGTTATCGAGCGATCTTATTGGGAATAACGCGAACATCTTTGAATACTCAAAGTTTCATATCCGAAGCCAGTTTTCAAGAAACTGCTCGAGTTTTGGCAAAAGCATCTATCCGGGGTCGTGTTGATTGGTTGAAAGGGCTAAAAGAGAACGTTATTCTGGGAAGGATTATACCCGCCGGTACCGGATTCAAAAAAGGATTAGTGCACCGTTCAAGAAGGCAACAGCACAACATTCCTTTAAAAACTAAAAAAAAGAATCTATTCGTGGGGGAAATGAGATAAGTTTTTATATCGCAGAGGGCATTCTTCTTGCATTTGAAACAATTCTCCTAAAAAAAAATATCTTATCAGAACGATCATTATTTTAAGATTGAATGATTCTTAAGATGGATAGTCACAACAATCACGAATAGAAAGAAATGAACCCCTTCGGGTTCCATTGGAACAATTTTTATTTCCGTAGTGTATCTCTTCATTTGTTGAAATAAAAAATAGAAAAAATGTGAGGAAAAATGACAAGAAAATATTGGAACATCCATCTAGAAGATATGATGCAAGCAGGAGTTCATTTGGGTCATAGTACTAGGAAATGGAATCCTAGAATGACAACATATATCTCTGGAAAGTGCAAAGGTACTCATCTTACAAATCTTACTAGAACGGCTCGTTTTTTATCAGAAGCTTGTGATTTGGTTTTTGATGCAACAAGGCAAGGAAAAAAATTATTACTTGTTGGTACCAAAAAGAAAGTAGCCAATTCAGTCGCATGGGTTGCTATAAGGGCTCGGTGTCATTATGTTAATAAAAAATGGCTTGGTGGTATGTTAACGAATTGGTCCACTACAGAAACGAGACTTCATAAGTTTAGGGACTTGAGAACAGAACTAAGGACAGGGAAATTCAACTGTATTCCGAAACGAGATGCAGCTATGTTGAAGAGACAATTCAATCAGTTGCAAACATATCTGGGTGGGATTCAATATATGACGCAGTTGCCCGATATTGTAATTATCGTTGATCAGCAAGAAGAATATACGGCCCTTAGAGAATGTCTGGCGTTGGGAATTCCAACAATTTGTTTTATCGATACAAATGGCGACCCTGACCTTGCGGATATTTCTATTCCGGCGAATGATGACGCTATAGCTTCAATCCGATTTGTTCTTAACAAATTTTTATTTGCAATTATTAAGGATCATATTAGCTTAATAAAGCTTTGAGGATGATCTTGTTTCTTTTTTTTTATTGGAAACCTCATTCATAGTGTTATTTACATCACAATGATTCATAAAATAAGCAGCAAAGCAAATTGAGAAAGAGATGTTTGAATCAAAATAATTACCTTTTCGATTTATATTTTTTATAGAGGACCACCAAAATGGACGTTCTATCATGTTTCATCACCCTAAAAGGGATCTACGATATATCGGGTGTTGAAGTAGGCCAACATTTCTATTGGCAAATAGGGGGCTTCCAAGTACATGCCCAAGTGCTTATTACTTCTTGGGTTGTAATTGCTATCTTATTAGGTTCAGCTACACTAGCTGTTCGAAATCCAAAAACTATTCCAACTGACGGTCAAAATTTTTTTGAATATATCCTTGAATTCATTCGAGACCTTTGTTTTACTCAGGTTGGAGAAGAATATGAAACTTGGGTTCCCTTTATTGGAACTCTGTTTCTTTTTATTTTTGTTTCTAATTGGTCCGGGTCTCTTTTTCCTTGGAAAATCATACAGTTACCTCATGGGGAGTTAGCCACACCCACGAATGATATAAATACAACTGTTGCTTTAGCTTTACTCACGTCAGTAGCATATTTCTATGCGGGACTTAGCAAAAAAGGATTCAGTTATTTCAGTAAATACATTCAACCAACTCCAATCCTTTTACCCATTAACATTTTAGAAGATTTTACAAAACCCTTATCGCTTAGTTTTCGACTTTTCGGGAATATATTAGCGGATGAATTAGTAGTTGTTGTTCTTGTTTCTTTAGTACCTTTAGTGATTCCAATACCTGTCATGTTCCTTGGATTATTTACAAGTGGCATTCAAGCTCTTATTTTCGCAACTTTAGCCGCGGCTTATATAGGTGAATCTCTGGAGGTTCATCATTGACTAGTTTTTTCTACTAAATCTACTAAAACTAAATCTACTAAACTAAAAAAAAGTCTAGATTATAGCGAAGACAATGAACGGTAAAGAGAATTGACCTGGCTGGGTCAAACAAGATCGAGTCTATTCATATATTGAATCAAGTAATATCCAAAAAATATTACGAAAAATAAATTTTATTTGTTTCTATTACTATCTAATATCGAATCACTACATCATACTATTAGATTATAATTCTATAAATAGAAAGAATTATCAAAATATAAAAAATCCAATTTGTTGCGATATTTCAACAAGAATGATTCTAGAATCCCCTTGAATTTGATGAATTTTAGTACTTTAACCATTTAGGTTATGGAATAAAAATATGGGTTCTCTTTTTTTTTATATATGGACTTTATTTATTAGTATAAATTATTATTAGTATAGAAAAACAAAATATCGATCAAATCGTTCTGATGATTCTATCATCAATCATATTTTTCAATTCGTAGTTCTTCGTTATACAAAACGACTGGAGAATTTAGCGATGGAATAAGTACATTGATTGATGAGTATTATTAACTAAAATGCTATAATGCGAGCAATTTATTCGAGGAATTGATAATGAATCCACTGATTTCTGCTGCTTCCGTTATTGCTGCTGGATTGGCCGTTGGGCTTGCTTCTATTGGACCTGGAGTGGGTCAAGGGACTGCTGCAGGCCAAGCTGTAGAAGGTATCGCAAGACAGCCCGAAGCGGAGGGAAAGATACGAGGTACTTTATTACTGAGTCTGGCTTTTATGGAAGCTTTAACCATTTATGGATTGGTTGTTGCATTAGCACTATTATTTGCGAATCCCTTTGTTTCATCATAAAATATATGAAAACAACAGGTCTCTTACCATACACTTCTCATTCGTGGATAAAATGACCTATAGGAAGGACTTTCTATTTTAAGATGTCTAATTCATATTGCCCACCAACTTACTTTATTCCTTATTCCTTCCAGTTCTTAGTCAAAGAGAAAAAAAACTTTTTTTTTTTACCTAATACCTAGAATTTTTTTATTTCAATTGCAAATCCATATAAACTATAGAATATTTAGAATATTTTTTTTTCACTCGATGATTTTTTAGAAATCAAAGACACTCTTCCTATTCTGTCTATTCTATTTTATTTTATTCTATTTTATTTTTTTTTTAGTTTCTCTATCTACTCTATCTAATAAATAAAGAGGAAATAATATGAAAAATATAATCGATCTTTTCGTTTCTTTGCCATCTGCCGGTTTTGGGTTTAATACCGATATTTTAGCAACAAATCTAATAAATCTAAGTGTAGTGCTTGGTATATTGATTTTTATTGGAAAGGGAGTGTGTGCGAGTTGTTTATTTCAAGAATAGGCTGGATTTAACCAACTGTACTTTTATTTTCATTAAACTAGAATAAATTGGTGCATGATGTCGCGAATGACTTCTAAATAAATGATCTAAATCAATGAATAAATCGTATGGAAGAATCATAGCATTTCGTTATTGATTTTGATAAATATACTTTGATTCTCTATCAACCAATCATGTAGACCGTTATTAACATGGCTAAAACTAAGTGGTTTGAAGTCCAGATGCAGCATGGTACTCTTTCAACCGCTAATAGTATTTTTTTCTACCACTATCTATACGTTCTATACGTTTTATGGTGTTGAGTGACTATAATTTTTTAAAAATAGAAAATAAATAAATAGTTGGAAATTTTTTCGATGTAAAACACTCATGTCGATAAAATGATAAAACTCATTTTTTTCATTTTGAAATAAAGGGGTTTCACTTTGATTATATTTATATTATATTATGTTATATTATGTTGGATCAATGACCTATATTATCTATTAAAGTCATCTGCTTTCAATTTTTGGATTAGACAAAAAGAAACAACTTTGCTGAAAATTTTACATATTTTTCAGAAGAGTCCTTCGAATAGGATTGGATTATTAGTGATTCGTTTCAATTTTTTTTGAATATTCAAAGAGAAGAGAAGAGAGGATAGGCTCATTCAAAAAAAAATATTATGGCGAATGACATAAATAAAAGATAAAAGAGCGTGAGAGCCAAATGAATTCAAAGACTCATGTTTGGTTCGGGAAGGGATCATGTAAGTTTTGAAATGGAAAAATCATCCACTTTCATTAAGTGATTTATTAGATAATCGAAAACAGAGGATTTTGAATCCTATTCGAAATTCAGAAGAGCTACGTGGGAAAGCCATCGAACAGTTGGAAACAGCCCAGGCTAACTTACAGAAAGTAAAAAAGGAAAAAGATAAGTTTCGAGTTAATGGATACTCTGAGATAGAACGAGAAAAATCGAATTTGATTCATTCTACTTATATCACTTTAGAACAATTAGAAAATTACAAAAACCAAACTATTCATTTTGAACAACAAAGAGCAATTCATCAAGTACAACAACGGCTTTTCCAACAAGCCTTACAAGGATCTTTAGGAAATTTGAATAGTTGTTTGAACAACGAGTTACATTTACGTACAATCAGTATCAATATTAACATGTTTGGGGCGATGAAAGAAATAACGGATTAGTTTTTATACTGTTGTTATCTAGGCATTTTTTTTTTATTGATTTTGTTCTTTAAAATAACTTTTTGAACTAATCTACTATGGTAGAAAGTATTCGATCCAACGAATTTAGTAATATTCTCCAGGAACGTATTGAGCGATATAATAGAGATGTCAATATTATTCATACCGGTACCGTACTAAAAGTAGGTGATGGCATTGCTCGTATTCATGGTCTTGATGAAGTAATGGCGGGTGAATTAGTAGAATTTGAAGAGGGTTCCATTGGTATTGCTCTGAATTTAGAATCAAATAATGTTGGTGTTGTGTTAATGGGTGACGGTTTGATGATACAAGAAGGAAGTTCTGTAAAAGCAACAGGCAGAATTGCTCAAATACCTGTGAGCAAGGCGTTTTTAGGTCGTGTTATCAATGCACTAGCTAAACCTATTGATGGAAGAGGTGAAATTTCCGCTTCTGAATCTCGATTAATTGAATCTCCTGCGCCAGGTATTATTTCTAGACGTTCCATATATGAACCTCTTCAAACAGGTCTTATTGCTATTGATTCGATGATACCT